TTTACCCGTGGAAGGGAAAGTATGGTTAAAAGTACCGTATCTAAAGAGAAAGTTACCACCTCTACTCATTTCGACACGAGCTCTTAGTGCACTTGTACTCATCGATCCGATCGAAAAGAAAGCCTTAGCGACCTTGACTTCCGGAATTCACTCGAGCTAGGAAGGCAGCTAGGCCTACTAATTGAAGTAGAGTCTCCCTACTATTGGAAGCCGTATTCTCTCTCAAAAAAAATATTCCATTCCTCGGTCGAGCATCTTCAAACCTTCCTTTATGTGTAGGGCGAGTGACTTCGTTCCTGATAGAAGCCCAGTTTCTTTAGTAGGAGCGTTGAAAGATCTTTGATCTCAAAGCACTTTTCCCTAATAAATTCTATCTATTCTTGCCTGCTTCTTCCATTCGATCTTTATCCTCTGGCAAATCATGATGTGCGCATGCTGGATACTCCGCTTTAGTAGTGCGTTAACTAGTAGTCCACTACTAATTAAGGATTTGGTATTGACACCTGTCTTACTAACTATAAGCCTTTGGAATATATATATAGAGTATATTCCTTATGTTTACAACTTTATCAAAGCAGGCCAACTAAAAGCAGGTCTGTCTTCCTTTATTCAACAACCAGTTCGGGTTCATGTCCTACTAAATGGGGCTGCTTACCGCTTGATTTTAGTAAGGGGTGCATGGTGTAGGTATGGTTGGTTAGGTGCTTTGACGCTCGCAAACATTGAACTCAAAGATAAACCCGAATCATGAAACCATCGGTGCATAAGGAAAGGCCTGAATGAAGGACCATACCGAAAGGGGCAACAATGCGACAGCATTGAAGGGACTTAGGAGGGAAAACAGACATCCATACGACAGGAGAACGAAGTAATAGGGAGGAAGGATTTGCCCTTTCTCCAATAGAGTACTTATGCAAGGCATGACTCTATCGACAGACTCGATCACAAGCAGGGGTCCTTCAATCGATCTATCTACATAAGGATAGCTCATTCAATCTCCCCCCATTTAGTAGGGCAGGTCTTCGGGCGAGGAAAGATCTATCTTTATTGATAGGGCCATACGCGAAAGCCTAAGATCAACTCCATCCACCGGAGCAAGGATTTTAGCCATGCCCCCCTAGCTCATGTGGAAAGTCCGGGCTGTATGATAAAATAGAGGATCTAGGAAGCGAGCTAGGCCACCCGCCGGATCAGGGTTTCCATCCGAACTAGTGCCTTAAGCAGGAAGGAAGTTTCATTTAGTGGTATCGTATATAAGATCGCGGCTGCTTTTAGGAGTGATCTTGCCCTCTTTCTTAAAGAAAAAGGTGCGAAGCGTAGAGGCAATCTTTATCTTGTCCCATCGGCGAGAGTTTCACGTCGAGAAGGAAGGAACACTTTCATTGAGCTCAACGCTACGCCCCATTTAGTAGGGCTAACTCTTAAATCAAGACAAAAAGTCAGTATATGCTTAACACATCTCATTGGAGGTGGGATAGAGCTAATCCTGGGATCGAATGTCTCTCATTGTGGTTTTTTTTTTTAGCTCGTAAAATCTACGATTCTGGGCATTCATCTTTAGCTGTAACTTTCGGGTATCCGGATATTCACCAAAAGAAAGAGCTTTTTCTTGAACAAGATACACCCGGCTAACTATCAATTGAAAGAAGAAAGAAAGGATTGTAGGCTAGATTCAAGGTATGCCACTTGAATGATCGAGTTGATTCCATTTGAATGGAGATTGGCTTGGTGTTCAGTGAAGGGGCGTAGGTTCAAATCCTACTCTAGTTTTCCATTTTTTTTTCCGTTATGCCGCTCTGCGAGCAGAGCTAGTTAAGGTACAACCGACTCTCATGAAAAGACGTCTTCCTCGTGTTCCTAGAGTACGCCAATTTCTCTATTCGTTACTAATCATTCTCTCATTACTCTCCATATTCTATTCCACTATTTTACTACTTGGCGTAGACCCGACTTTCCTATTAGGGAAGATAAAGGGAATGCTACTGAGAAGATCCTTCGACTTCCTCTTTAGTCGACTCGGGTGGGAAGTAGGTCTATTTATGGCTATTATCTTGGCTCTGTTTGATGCTGAATCACCCGCTATAGGGAACATGATGGCACCATCCGGAGCTTCCGGCGCATCCAACTCTGGGAATTGGCGTCAATATCTAAACTTCTCCTCAGAGAACGAAGGAGATTCCGCCCCCGAGCCATCCACAGCCCGGGCCCCCGTAAGGGAAGCAATCGGGAGAGATTTGGACCAGGCGGGCCCCTCCTCTTTTACGGAGGATTCGTTTGACGTGCGGGTTCTCTTGGAAGCATTTAGCAAATCCGAAACAACGGGGGAAACCTCGGTAAATCGGGGGGGTAGCAGTAGGGGTTCTGGTTGGACTTCTTTCGATATAGACGTCTTTTTGGATTCCTTTACTAATGAGGAAGGCGAAGAAGTAGCCCAGCCGCACCCCCAAAACGCCCCTGCTAATCCGGTCGCTTCCCGGGGGGAGGAAGCAGGTCCGTCTAATTGGGTCCCCCCAGAAGAAAAATTCCCCTATCACCCGGATGAAGTGATAGGAGGAGATTCTGTTAGCTCGATTGAGTGGCGCCTTTTGGCGAAAGTGAATTCTCCCACAGCCGAGGACATCAAATTCGCCAAAATTAGGGCCGAAGATCTTTTCGAGATCAAGGTTCAAATTGTACGGCATATGGCAGGCCTTGATCCGGAAGGCGATTGGCTGGGGCGCGGGGCTCGGGCCCTCGACAATCCGCGTACCGCCACGGGAGAACCCTCCTTAGAACGACTCTATGACCTTCTGGAGGACCTAAACCGGGGCGGAGTCCAATCAGAGACCTTCTCTTACTTAAAGAATAAGGTCTTAAGCAAAAGAGAGGAGGTTGGCGACGACAGCAGCATGTCGTAGAAGGAGATAACAGGTGGAGCCAACGACCCACTAAGACTAACGTAGTCCATGGCCTATTTCGGGTTCACTCGGAGCTTTGGCAACCACCGTAGGAGGTGTGATGTACATGCAACCATTTCAAGGGGGTGCAACACTTCTCAGTTTGGGCCTCATATTTATCCTATATACCATGTTCGTATGGTGGCGCGATGAAAGGATAGGGAGGGCGGATTTCCCCCGGCGGGGCACAGGCTAATTGATGAAATGATAGAGAAGAGAACTACGCGCGACTTGATCCCTTAACATAAGAAAGGGTACGTAGGCAGCTTGGAAAAAGAGGCCAGGTTCAGTCCCATTTGTTCCTATTGTTTAGAAATGTGGAAAGGAAGGTCAGAGGGTGGAGAATAGCGAGGGAGAGGGCAGCGCCCCTTGCTGGATAGAATATCGAGAAGCACATGGGATTGGGGTGCTCTCTAAGTGAGGAGCCATGGAACTCTAGCTTAGATAGAAAGGGTTTATAGGCCGGACAAAGGTCTAGGTTAAGTCCGGAGAGAGGGCTTGATGAACACCACCTCCTGGTTAGTGATTGGGCACACGCTTCCTTTACGGCGTAGAATCGGCTTCTTTTTTTGACGTATCAGAAAGGGCTTCTCTTCTACGCCCGAAGTTTATATTTATGCAAGTATCTTCACTTCAATACCCAAAGTGGCCCTATACATTTAATGATAACCGAACCCAAGCAAGGAGCTTCAATCTTGTCTATTTCCTTGAATGGTCGGGTTGGAAAGTCTTTATTTTATGTGCCAACGCAGGCCTATCACCAAATCTCCACGGCGAAATCCTTTGTTGGAAGGCTTGCTGATTCATGATTTACACCTCTCTCCGCCGCTTCTTAACAGTTGACTGCGAGATTAGCACTTTCTTCGTTACTAACAGATATATCTTTTCCGCGCGAGCTAGTTCAACAGTTCATTCTTGTAAGCCCCTTTGTCAGCCACACTAAGACTTCGGGTCATCATGCACTGACACAATCATTATCCGAGGGCCTATGATCATCCAAAAGCAGTACCTGGCATACTCCTAATAATCAAAAGAAAAAGCCGGATTCGACTTCTTGTGTACAAGCAGAGCATCAACAATCCTTTTCGTTACCAATTACAAATGGTATAAACTAATCGAGATGCTTCTACACGTCCATTCTTCTAGGAGAGTCATACCCGTCTTTTTGCCTTACCCGGCCTTCCAATCTTTTCAATAGGTCTAGTCCACGCGTGGACAGAGGTGAAATCCTCTAGCCCATTACCTGAAAAGGCGACTACCTATCAATCGTATTGGCCCAATTCCAGATCAATAGAATAGAAGGTATCATATTCACTAAATTCCTAAGGGAATCGCCCGCTTGACTAATAGCCTCTGCCTATTGTGTTATTTTCTACTGATTGCTTGTATCAAGCAGGACGTCCACATGAGAGTTGTACCAAAAAAGTGTTATCCCTTCACTATCGGACCTGCTTCTTACTTATTTGTTAGCGCCTACGGGCGGAATCAAAGAAAAAATGAATACATTTTGCTTTCGCCACCTGAAAATGCCCGACGGTCATTCAAGATTATCTGCATTTTTTTAAGTGTATGCAAGAGAAGCAGTCTTAGTATTAGGAATAGCGAGTTATCCCTCCTATCCGCATCAGTTAATGCAACTGAACCCTTCGCTACTCCTTTTTGTGTGACTGACCAACCCACTTAATCTCTCTCGAATTTCATATTGAAAAAGGAGGAGGCACATCAAGGCAGAAGTCGAATCAAGCAAAGATCCTCTGACATTAGCTAGTAGCTGCTTTCCTGGGACTTGCACTTGCTTCTTTTAGAGAAGGCTTGGCTCTATTTATGCTATTTCCATCCACTTGGCCATGACTTTTCTTCGCGAGTATCTTTCGTCTCTTCCTGGGAATCCAATGGTTACGCTGGAAGAAGGACTAACAGTTATAACCGAGAAAGTGCTTATGTCGACACTAGCAAGTGACTCACCAACTCGGAAGTAAGAAAGAGGAAAGACAGGGGTATGACAACCAATCTACCCGCCTATTAGCTATTCTAGCCAAGGCCAATTTCATGTGTTAAGCATATAGACATCAGATCGTTTTTGGAAGAGTGCCCGAGGACGAATAGAACTTAGATTCAAAAGAGCGCGAAGAAAGAGCTTTCGCAAATGATTGCACTTCTGCTATCCGGATAGCTATTCAAAGCATCGAGAAAAACAAAGATAATGTTAACAGTTTCATAAAAGCAAGGGGATTCGCTAAGCAGCTAAGCAAAAATCCTTTACCCTGAAATCGTAGATCTACGAAATGAGCGTAGTGTTGAACTCTTTCGCACCCCTTCCGAAATCAATCAAGGATTGCCATCGAAAGCTGTCGTTACGCCGAATTCTTCAATAAAAGTAGCCGTCGTAAGGCCTCCAGAAGGGGGCGTTGCGTATCCGGAAGAGTCAGACTTCGTTTCAAGCAGCAATCTTTGAAAGGAAAGATACTTGTTGTCGATTCAATGTGGGATAGTCCCTACAGGATAGGAGTTAACCCATGTCCACAGTTTTGATTACAGGTCTAGTTCAGTTCAACTCATAGCCCCCAATCCCACTGGTGACGATATTGTCATTGGGGATCAGAAAGTTGCTCTGCCTTACAAAGAGTGGTTAGCTGATCTGGGAGTCAGTGTCTCGATGCCGAAGTCACTGGTCAATGAGTAGGCAAAATCATCTGGGGAAGGAAGCGAGGTGGAGTGAAGCACGGTCGGCAACAGCTAATTGGCTCAGGCGATTCTTGTTGTCGGGCGTAGGGTAGGACCCTCTTTCGAGTTTCAGAGGTGAATCCTCATATGATATGAAGGACTCCCATCCCCGGGAAAGTCCCCAACAGCAACTGGATCAATCTTTGTTGGCTGGCTTGCTTTGTCCGCTATCCTTCATCCCATCCGTCTTGTCCAGGCTGGTAAGGAGAGAAAGGGGGGAGATGAAGTAGAATCAATTGAAGTGGATGTTTCAGGAGTTCATTCAAGCGTAGGGGTAGGGCTTCATTCAAGCGTACGGACTTTATTCGACTTTAGTTTAGTGAGTGGATTCTGTTGTGGATGAATGCGCTTAAGCAATAATAGTGGTAGGACTTAGCCGCGCTCTGTTCTTGATCGGTCGAATCGATCGCCATGTTTCTGAGATTCTTCTAAATGCCCTTTCTCTTTCGTTAATGGTTACGATGTCAATCGGGTACCCCATTCATCTATCTTCTTTGAAATGGAATTTCCCGTTCTCCTGCTTCAGTTACAGCTTCTCCCGCTACTGGAATTCCTTAAAGTTTATTAATGCGATTGACTTGCCCTCTTATAAATCATAAATTGTCGGATATTTTTGCTTGTAATGCTCTGTGGTGGAACAAAGGAGTGCGCGAAGGTACAATCCTAAAAAGTGAGATTGGTTATAGGGATATCTTTTCCTCTGTTTTGCATATCAACGACAGCTCTGACCTTCCTGATCCTGTAACTGGTTTCTCCCCTGGTCTATGATTGCTCTCCTTAAGACCCGACCGGAAGGTTCGTTCGAGAGGCCCGGTACGGTCCGCTTGGGGCCCTTCCGCAATAAATAGCAGATATAAGAAAGAGAGAGTGGCAGACTGAAGGAACTGTTAGAGTGAGCCTGAAAGAAGGTAGAGGATAATCTCCCAACTTCAAGCCAGGAAGCATTTTAGCAAAAACATTCCCCTCATTCAAAGAAAAGAAAGATGAAAGTTGAATAATAGCTGCCGGCTCCCTTTAACACCAACGGTAGATAGGAACCGAACTCAAAGGCTTGCATGTTAAAGATAGAACCAACGGTGGCAGAAGAGATTTGTGCAGGAGCTGGCGGAGAGCGGAAGATTCGAATCTCGATCCGGGGAGACGTTTCAACGTTAGCTCCTGTAAGCCTGAGCAAACAAAGGTTGTAGTAGGGGCTTCCGCGACACTTTGATTAGTTCAATTAACCCAGCCTCAAGGACAGAAAGGGAGGGTAGGGTTTTTCCTTGATGAACCGAAGGAGGCCTAAGCATTTTGAAAACCCATATCATTCATTGGTAAGCGTAATTGGTTGTCCCTGCCAACTATATGCAGGTCTCTCGAGCCTTCCCTATTTCTCGATCGGTTCAATGTTTCATATTTATTCCACTCAAAGCCTGAGCGTGGCTAGGGTTCTCCCCCACTTCATTAATATAGTATAGCGAGGTGTGCCACTTAATATATAGATATCTAAAGGGGGGTCCGCTGGAGGGCGTCGTAGCTGGTTGACTTCTACGTTGTAGCTGGAGGGATAAAATAGCGTAACAGGCAGCAGGTGCCTCATTTCTTCAGCTGCAGGAGAGTGAGTTTATGGGCCACTCACATGTTGTCAATTCGAATGCTTTATAATTTGCTTTCTTTTAAGGGACCATCTACTTTCATTTCGACTTTACTAGTAGAGCAAGGAATTCCTTTCTTTTTTTCTTCTGGTAAGTGGTCTATCTGTCCACGACGATAGCTCTTCTTTTATTCAAGACTGATCTTCCCCCTTGCCTTTTGAGCTGGGGCAATCAATCAGTCCATTCATTCCTGCCCTTCATTCAATAGATCGCTTAGCTCTACTTCTCAGTCAATCCCCTTTGTTCATGGCTTTGAATTTATTGTAATGCTTTTCTTTTCTGTAAAGATCTCGATGACCGCTTAATTAATCTTTCCTTTCCCGCTCCTGAATGAGAAATGGTTTTTTTTATTCCTACGGTCTTGGCCTGAGAAAAGTGATCTCTGAAACTGAAAGCCTTTCGACTGAAAAGTTACCAATAGAATAGGCTTTAGAGTCGCTCTTTCCAAATAGGTCGAGTAGCCCTTTATAGAAATAGAATGAAAAGGAGCTCTCGGATTCACACGCACAGCCTTATCCTATGAGTCTGCCTATGCTACGCGCCTGCCTTTGAGAGCCTTTCCGCTGGTTCCCTTCGTCGGCGTCATCGAACCACGTTAGCAATCCAGAAGAACTGGAAGCTCGAAACGACCGGTCAAAGGAATTGATCCGTTTAGTTCTGTTCTTCTCCTAGTTTTATAGCACACCCATGTAGAGGGATCTTTCCGACGCTAAGCGCGCTGCATCTCCTGTCCAAGTGAAGAATATCTTGTCCAAGTCCTTCCAGTTTGCATCCTTCTTCTGCCATTGGGAATGGAACATCTCTCAACTTGTAAGTGGTAGAAATTAAGGACTCTGTTGCAGGTTTTGGTTGATTAAAAAATCCTCTCAGAAGCCCGTGTATATTAGTAAAAAAAGGGGACTTTCATGGGTCCGATGGCTCTTTGACTGGTGTGCCTGAAAATGTGATTGATAAATGGGCTTTTGAAACTCGATTTGTCACAACAAGAGGTATTGTCTCCGCCTTTTCAAGTAGGGATCATCTCTCAAGTGTTATGATCCTCCATTGCTGCTCGGTAGTGGCCTAAGGCTCAATGATTTTTCTTCTGCGCTAAGGCTAGCATCTCATCCCATCTTTCATCTTATTGCTTTGAGCTCTCTTCGGGAAAGTGTAAAAGTGTAACCTGCTGCTCCTTGATTTCACATAAACAACTGAGTGCCTTCTCGTTCTCGGTTGCTCTTGCTATTGTCTGATTTTTGGTCCAACCGGGAAAAATTTCATGAATAGGGTTTCACCTCATATCCGTAGGTTCTTATTGATTTCTGTTTGTGTTCAAACCCCGACTTCTTTGTCACCGCTCCTGCTTGACAGTTCGGCCGTGATTGCGCGTCATCATCATCTATTCCAATGTACCGCAGTTGTGATTGCGGCTGAAAGACAGGAGGGTTTTCTCTTTCTCCCTACTAATATTATGACTCTTACTTCTAGGTCTCTCCTTCCTCCTACAGTTTTATTTTGTAAAATACCGGCAAGTCAGGTGTGACTCTTGTTAGAGTTCCTCCTATTGTGATAGTCTGACTACTACTATTAGTAAGCATTCCTCCTCTACCTTTTCATAGAGAGAGAATAACCAACTTCAAGTTTTTGATTTGACTGGTAGTGCCCGGTGATGTTCATAAAAGATCCCTGTCAGTGAAGTGGCTCTTGTTCGACAAACTCCTCTTTGTTGGTCCTGAGGATGCCAACTTGGTAAGAGATTCATTATATGCGGGAGCCAACAGAGTATAAAGGACCGTCCATCCAAAGGTGTTTGAGGTTCGAGTCTCAGAATAAGAAGGCTTCCAAGCCAGGCAGGCAGTTCTCTCTTGTTCCCCCCTCGCCGGGAGATGTTCCATTCTTCCCACGGGTATGGAGATGTCTCCACAAGTAGGATTCATCTATCAATTGTCTCTCGAAGGGGGCAATCCCCCTCGTAGCAAGGACAGGTAATGGCAATGAAACTCGGGCCTTGCTATTGCTTTTAAACTTTTTATGAAAGTGAACCGGGCGTAGTAGCGAACAGATCTTTCTCTTCCTAAAGTTTCTCTCTTCTCTTGACCATTTACCTTTTTCAAACATGCAAAATCATTTTTTATTATCGTATGTACGATCATATACAGATGGTAGGAGTGGAGATGATTCATCACGTATAAGAGTCATAGTCCGGATTGGAGAGAGACGTTCGACTCCACGTGTCCGCTGAACCAGTTCCGAAGTAGCAAGACGAGTGAATGAAGGCGCTGTAAGCGGAAGTGAATACTCGTTCCATGGAGACAGATAGATAGAAAGTGTGCAGTGAGGGATCTTTCTAGGTAGTAACTACTCGTACAGAAAGGAGTCCCAATGTCCACAGATCTGTGCCTTCAAGAGCGTTTGCTATTGAATGTGCTTTTGTCGCAATTGAATCAGAATCTGCAGCTATTGACTCAGCTGCTCTCGAAGTTGCTCTTTGCGCACTCATAGGTGTGGGACTTTCTTTTTTCGTTTTAGTAAAATGCCTCCGGCAGCAGCAAGGCTATCTTAAATTCCAATTTTCAATGATTGAAATGCATTCCTCTGTATTCTGTTGTGCTCAGCGAACGGGTAAAGCCCAGGATGGGAAGTCGCATCTCTTTCGGAGTTGAATCGGGAATCTATTGAAGAAGAAATTGACGTAGATGATAGAGGCAGAATAAGCGCAGTTGGTGCTTTAGTTGTAGGTTAGCAGGGATAAGTTGGACTGCATCAGATGGTAATACCGCGATCGAAGGGCAAACTTTTAAATTTAGCGACTGTAATCCCTTCTAAAAGGTACAAACTGAGATGCCGGATGTCGACGAATTTGCGCAGTGTACCATAGTATCCTGTTACAGGGGTATACCTTACGTATAGAGAAATGGAAGCCAGGGTCCTCTATGAAAGAGCATTAAGAAGTATTTAACCTAGGTGACTCGTTCACCTATCACGAATAGGTGGGTGGCTGCGTAATAGAATATAACCTGCGGAAACTACCTCATCCAGGGAAACAGCCCTGCTACACTACCACTACCTGTAAGATAGAAGGAGGGCACTTCACTCACCTCACTCACTAGTAAGCGCTTTCAACTCTCCCTTGAATCCGTTCACCTGTCTTTAGGCACTCAAAAGGCATAATCAAGCATATAAGATCTAAAAGGCGGATCAAAAATTGAACTTCCAGAGGCTGATAGAATACGTTATTTTTAACTTTAAGCCAATCAACGTAGGATCCGAAAAATTTCTAGAGAACAAGGGCCTGTGCCTTCGTTTCACTCGTATCCATGGCAAGTCCCTGATTCACTTCTCACGCCCAAGGAAAAGAGGGAATACAGTTATATCCGACTTTCGGTGGGGAGACCGTAGACTGCACTGAAAGCGTAACTGCGGGAAGAAGGAAAGAAAGCTCCTAGCTATAGAGTTATGCTCCTAGCGTTACATAGACTTATGCTCTGAGCCCACCTACCTTCTTTATTGGCTTACCGAGCTCGAGTACACCCGCTGCCTACATTTATTCTCTTTGCCAGTTCAGTGCACTTTGAAAAAAGAAGCGAAAGAAACCCCTTGGTGTTGAGCACTACTGAAAAAAGCTATTAAACAAGAGGTTAGGGCTATGCTGTCACTTTCCCTTTCCATAGTTTGTTAATCGAAGACTAATAAATTTAATACTCTTTACAGCTTCTTGTGTTGAAAGAGTCACTACTTTTTCAAACTCTTCTTTTCCGCTCAGCTACTCCAGTCTTCTTTTGGAGTATATGGACAGGTAGTTTGAGAGTAAATTTCTTGTTCCAGTGAATCAAACCTATTCTTTTTTTCTGCTTTACGGGCTTGACTTCTTTCTTCCATTCCACATAGGCTAGCTTCCTTGCCTCCCTTTCTCAAAGGCTAAAGACATCACTGAAAAAAAAAAACTCATTTCACCTACCTACTCTTAAATAAGGACCCAAAATAAACTTTTTCATATATCAACTTGGTCATAGAAACCGTTTTTCTTATTGAAGGGAATGATTTCCTTTACAGTGATTTCAGAAACCACTATCTAGCTCGTACATTCAAAAAAGGTGAAAGGCATTATCAACTCAACAGTCAAAAGAAAGAAGAGGAAATAGATATAGGAAGGTCCAAGGCCTACTCTCTTCCTGCTTTAGAGTTTTTAGAAAGGTGGGTCAGGAATAGAGGGACTTGGCTTGTCTTGCCGGTAATAAGATTATTTTCCAGTCGTAGAATAAGATCGTTTGCTCTTCCTTATCAGGAATGAAAGAGAGAGAGGAACTGACATGACCTTATTTTATCACATTATAGAATAATGTAAACCATCTTTTTGAAGGAGATAGTTTGTTGAGATGTTGGTTTGCCATTCATCACGTTAGAGCTACTTTTTTTTTAACTAGAATAGGAGAGTTCTTTCTTATTGACTGAAGCGTAAATATATCCCCTTCCAATGAATAAATGATGAACCACAGTCTTTCTTTGAAGAAGACAATCAAATTCGAAAAGAACCCATTTCTTCCCGAAAATAACCTAATTCACTAGATGTAAAAGAACCTTCCAAAAGAGTTGGTGAGGAACCCTCTTTCCCACTTCCCCACCTCCCCTATATCGTGGGGTCCTCGCCTTCGCGTCGTGCTTTGGCTACTCTCTTCTTTCGGGAGCAGATAGGGCTACTGCCCAACCCTATCCAATTCCCCCAATCAACCAACAGTTCTTTTTCATTGGAACTCTATTTGTATAAAGCCCTCTTTCTTGAGAAAAGAAAGCCTCCCAAGCAGAGGATGGGCTCCCCCCCTGGAACTGCGCGGTCGAAGTTGCCAACTAAATCCAATTCCTTTTAAATATCTGTAAAGGATTCTATTCTAAATCTAAAGGGATTTTCTTATTCCTTAAAAATGGGTACAAGGATCTCATCGTCGAAGCCGGCATATTTCCTATTAGGGAACTAGACTTCCAACTCGCGATCCAAGTCATCCAAAAATATATTCAAAAATTCAGAGGCTATGAAGACAACGGGAGGAATTCCTGTCTTTATGGACCAGTCTTTCCCCCAACCATCTAAAATTGGTAGATCAAAAAAATTAAGATATTCATTTCTTAAGAAACTCATCCATCCTTACCTTAATAACCGATTTCACTTTGTATAAAAGTCGAGAACGAGAGAATGTGGTTATAGATTCGGATAAATCAATTCTAAGAAGAGTATCTACTTTTTTCCAACCGTATAAAAATAATGAGAAAGTTCTCTATCCTCACGGGAAGAACTAAAACAATTATTTGAAAAAATGAAGATTGTCCGAATGCTTTCATTAATATACCACCAAGCGTACCAATAATAAATTCATCAGCGAGTTCGAGTTCAAGCGAAAGCAAGGGCACATTAAAACCAGGATGGTAACAGTTCTGTTCTCTCAAAATGCGAAATTTTGAACTTCCGTTTAAAAGGGCGTTTTGAATGGCCAGAATATCGACTTCTGTGATGGGAAAGTCGCTTTGTCGTTTTTGATAAAAAGCATAAACCTCATTTTTTTTAATGAGATGTTGAATCGAACAAGGCATATCGTAACTTCTTTGCATGTCGTTTCCACCCTTTTTTTTTAGGAAAAAAGATCATAGCATAGCGCAAGTATGATCTTCACATATGAACCGGCCGGAATCGAACCGACATTTTGTTCTAGGTCCAACCTCAGCTCCGATAAAAAGAAATATACACTTTCTTTATGAAAATACAAGCGAAAGGAGGATGCCCTTTGAAAAGGACTTGATTAAAGTGGATTCTGGAATGGGTGCGTCCTCTCAGCTCTAACTTTTCGCTATATCAATCAAAGAGATTGAATTCATTGATTGATTAATTTCGAAAGATAGGACTTAGGAGATATATTCTATTAAGTGCTTTCTTTCCGGGTCGTAAGTTATCTAATGAAAGCTAATGAAGTCTAACGAAAGCCAGGGACTGAGCCATCTGACCGGATAACATGGTAGCTCATGCCACCGTCAGAAAGGTTGGAAGAGAGAGTGATTCGATCCGCCTGGGAGGCACCTTGTCGATTCCCCCCGTGCAGGTTTCCATCCTGAGGAAATCGGCGGCTAAAAGATAAGATAGAAGACCAAGCAAGATCCCCTTCTACTACTGGCCAGGGGACCACTCATCAACCAGAGAAAGCACGAACCAGATCACTTGCAAGCCTATTACTAAATTCATCCTAGTGAAAGGATCAAAAGAAATAAACCGCGGAAATGGAAAGTACAAGGCAAGAGGCAACTCACGTGTGTTAAGCATATAGGACCACCAAAGCAACCAACAAGCAAACGTACAAAATAGGACATACGCAACTTGTTGAAAACAAACCAAAAGTCCCTTCTTGTAGAACGATAGATCCGGCAAGATTTTCCTCTCGGTGGTCATGCCCGGATAGCCCATTTAGATCCCGGGAGACAGACAGGGACTGACAGAAGAATGGTTTAAGGTAACTTAAGCATCTCCTCGAAGGCCATCCTTTCAAGGTAGATGTAAAAAGAGCGGTTCTTCCATCACCTACGGAATTTGGTCCGCGCCCGGGTAGACGTTTCATGACCGCCATGCTGGACCCTTCATGTAGAGCGGCTTCTTAGGTTGGAAGCCCAGTGACAGCTAGCAATAAAAAAAGAACGACGATATATAGTTAAAGCAAAGCACAAAACATAACAAAAAAAATATAGAGTGAACCCTATCTAAGCTATATCAACATAGCCAACTAGAAAACTCATCCGCTTGTCAATTAATTCTTGGTGTAATACTCACTCGTAAATGATTGGTGTCAGAATTTTTCACTGATCAGATGTGATCGGTCTCATCCGTGTAAGAATTAGGAATTCCTCTTCCAACTTGTCCCGGAATGGGCGTTATGGCAAAGAATAAGAAGAAAACTAAAGGAGAAATTTGTCCAATAGTAACAAATGGTGCCTCCACAGGTTGACATCCGATCCAACCTAGTAGTAAGCAATCCGCCAAAAGCAACCAAAATATTCCTTGGTGAATAGGGCGAAAACTTGAACTACGCACATACATACTTTTAAAAAAAGGTAAAGCCAACAGACATATAAAAACAGGTGCTATTGCGGCTACACCTCCCGATTTGTCAGGTATACTACGAAGAATGGCATGGATCGGTAGGAAATACCATTCCGGCACAATATGAGGCGGGGTGGGCATCGGATTAGCAGGTATATAATTGTCGGGATGCCCCAAAACATTAGGAGCATAAAAAATCCAAATGGAAGAAAAGATAGCAAAAGCTACCCAACCTACTAGATCCTTTACATAAAAATAAGGGTAAAAAGAAATTTTATCCATCTCTGAATGTACACCCAATGGATTATTTGATCCATATTGATGCAATGCGGCCAGATGAAGAAGACTGGCGCCTACTAAAATAAAGGGGAGTAAATGATGAAGACTAAAAAAACGATTTAAGGTGGCATTGTCCACGGAGAAACCGCCCCAAAGCCAAGTAACTATGGTATCCCCTACTACAGGTATGGCGCTAGCTAAGCTTGTAATTACTGTAGCTCCCCAAAAGCTCATCTGACCCCAAGGTAGTACGTATCCTGTAAAAGCTGTCACAATCATTAATAGGAAGATTACAACTCCGAGACACCGAACAAATTCCCTAGGACTGCTATAACTCGCATGATATAGACCGCGAAAAATATGAATGTGAACC